TTATCAACGATGGAATCGTCCATTGCGATATATCAACAATGATTACTTTGACAATGTCGTAAGAAATGAAAATTCACAATTTTTTTTTCATATATGTCAAAGTGATGGAAAAGAAAGAATATCTTTCACGTACCCACCTCATTTAGCTACTTTTCTTAAAATGATGGAAAAAAAAATTGATCTCTTCACAAGAGATAAAATCTCCTATAATGATTTGTCTAATTATTGGAGCTCCACTAATAAAGAAAAAAGAAAGAAACTAAGCAATGAATTTTATAAAAGGGCTAAGGTTCTAGATAAGAAATTTCTTCCTATGGATGTATTAGAAAACCGAATTAGATTGTGTAATGATAAGAAGAAAAGAAAATACTTAACTCAAATATATGATCCTTTCTTGAATGGATGCTTTCGTGGACAAATGCCAAACAATTTATCACCATCAATTGAAAATGAAATTTACAAAACAAATTCCGTTTTGATCAATAAGATTCACGGTATCCTTCTTTCTATTAATAGTAATAGTCATTATCCAGATCCCGAATTTGAACAGAAAATAAATCCATTTTATAGAAAATCATTATTAAATGAAATTGGTTTTTTTTTTAACTTAATAAGTAAATTTTCGGAAAAATCAGTATCAAGTTTGAATTTTGACAAACTTTATTTATTTCCAGAACATGAACAAGTCAAAATATATTCCGAAGAAAAAAAAAGAAAAAAAAAATTCTTATTGGACACAATTGAAAGTGATCTGAACCAGCAAAAAATACACGAAATCAGTAAAAACGTTTCTAAATGGTCATACAGTTTAATCGACGAATTGGAGGAACTGACGGAAGGATTAGTACAGGAACCTCAGATTCGTTGCAGATACGCCCAACCTATAGTTATTTTTAATGGTAAAACAGATAATTTTCTTCAAAGTCCTACGAATATTTCTAATACTTATGACTATGATGATAATGAGTTTATTCATCAGAACGAATTGTTTTTACTAAATTATTCACGCGAACCGGATTTTTCCCGAGAAATTATCAAAGGATCTATGCGCTCTCTAAGGCGTAAAACAGTGACTTGGAAACTCTTTCAAAGACATGCCAATTCCCCCCTTTTTTTGGACCAAACACAACAAATTTTTTTGGCTGATCTTTTCGAGGATATATATCAATATTTGAAAGAATATTTCAGGAAAAAAGGTACAGACAATTCAGAATTTTTGGCTATGGAGAAAAGGATAGAAGAGGATCAAAAAGAGGAACAAAAAAACGACGACGAAAAAAGACTTAGAGAAATAGAAGAGGCCTGGGAGAGCATTCTTTATGGTCTAATACTTAGAAGCTTTGTAATAATAATCCAATCAATTATTAGAAAATATATTATAGTACCTTCATTGATAATAACAAAAAATATCATTCGTATACTATTATTTCAATATCCCGAATGGTCAGAAGATTTTAGGGATTGGAAAAAAGAAGTGCATATTAAATGCACCTATCAGGGCATTCCAGTATCCCACAAAGAATTTCCAAATAACTGGTTCACAGAGGGTCTTCAGATAAGGATCTTATCTCCTTTTGTTTTGAAACCTTGGCACAAATCTAAGCTACGATCTACGAAAAAAAGATCTACTGAAAAAAAAAACGTTAAAAAAAAAAACTTCTGGTATTTAACAGCTTGTGGAACACAAGTGGAATCGTACCTTGATAATTATTTCCCGAATCCATTTTCATTTTTGGGTCCCATTTTAAAAAAAATTAAAAAACAATTGAAAAAAAATTTCAAAAATCGTTTTTTTCTAGTTCTACAAGTTTTAAATGAAAGAAAAAAATGGTTTGTAACTATCTTAAAAGAAATAGAAAAATGGAACATCAAAAGTATTCTATTTAGATTCAAAAATATATATGAATTGGGTGAAAACAACAAAAATTCAACAATCAGTAAGAATAATACAATGATTTACGAATCACCCGTTATAATTCACTCTATGAATTGGACAAATAGTTCATTGACAGAAAAAAGAATAAAAGATCTTAATGTTAAAACAAAGACAATCATAACAGAAATAGAAAAAATGACAAACGAAGGGGGGGTTATAACTTCAGAGAAAAGTTTGAATTCTAACAAAACAACTTATGATGCTAAAAGATTCGAATTACAAAAAAATATTTTGCAAATATTACAAAGAAGAATTGTTCGATTAACCCGTAAATCATATTCTTTTTTCAAATTTTTCATGGAAAGGGTATACATCGATATCCTTTTATGTATTATTGGTATTCCTCGGATCAATATACAACTTTTTCTTGAATCAACAAAAAAGATTGTAACTAAATCCATTTCCAATAAAAAAACAAATGCAGAAAGAATTGATAAAACACATCGAAGTATAATTCCATTTATGTCAATTATACACAAATCTTGTAATATTACGAATACGAATTCAGAGAATTCTTGTGACGTATCTTCTTTGTCACAAGCATATGTATTTTTTAAATTATCACAAATCCAAGTTATTAACGGATATAAGTATAAGTTAAGATCTATTTTTGAATCTCATGAAAGATCTTTTTTTCTTAAGAATGAAATAAAGAATTATTTTTTTAGAATACAGGGAATATTGAATTCAAAATTAAGACATAAGAACCGTCCCCATTCTGTAATGAATCAATGGACAAATTGGTTAAAGGTTCATTATCAATATGATTTACCTGAGAGCAGATGGTCGAGATTAGTACCACAACACTGGAGAAATAGAATCAATAAACATCGTGTGGCTCAAAATAAAGATTTAATCAACTATGATTCCTATGAAAAAACCCGATTAATTCTTTACAAAAACGAAAACGAAGAAGTAGACTTATTAAATTTTCAAAAAAAAATTAAAAAACAATATAGATATGATCTTTTGTCATATAAATATCTTAATTATGCAGATAAGAAAAATTCATATATTTATGGATATAGATCACCATTCCAAACAAACAAAAACCAAACCATTTCTTATAATGACAACACATGTAAAAAAGAATTTTTTGATATAACGGGCGATATCTCTATCAAAAATTATCTAGCAGAAGATGCTATTATAGATATGGAAAAAAATCTGGATAGAAAGTATTTTGATTGGATGGTAATGAATGTAGAAATACCAAATCGTTCTATATCGAATCCGAAATCGAATCCGAAATCGAAATTTTGGTTCTTTTCAAAATTATCAATATTTTATGATGCATATCAGAAGAATCCTTGGCTTCTACCAATAAAATTCCTTTTTTTCCCTTTTTATGGAAAAGATGTTAGTAAAAACAAATATCTTAATTTCGACTTCGACATTCTAAAAATAGGAAACGAAGAACGAGATGCGGGTCCATTAGGTCTATATCTATCTCGCTTAAACCAAGCTTATGAAGACTCATACTGGGACAATGGTTGGAATAGTCTAAAACGAGAGGACTACATAGATGTAGAGCGAAATCACTACCTCGACGATATAAAGGGAGAACAAGATTTCTTAGTAGACAAGTATTTAGGTTTTCAATTGAACTTTGATAATTTATTCTACGAAACAATAATGGATCAGATCAAATTTTATTGTCTCCTGATTAGATTGAAAAATCTTAAAAAATTTTTTATACGCTCTATAAAAAAGGGAGAAATAAATCTAGATACTATGGCGATTCATGAAAATCCGGATTTCACTCTTACAGGATTTATAGACACTAAAGAATCGATTGAAAACCAAATATTTTCTATCGAACCTGCTCGTCTGTCTAAAAAAAACTATGAACAATTTTTTATGTATCAAACCATAAACCTATCGTTGATTCATAAGAATAAGCGTCAAATTTTTCAAAGAAATCCAGAAAAAGGTCGTGTTGATAAAAAGAATTTTGATAAAAACATTACAAGAACAAGAAATCAGAAGATAACAGAAAATAAAGATAAAAATCATACTGATTTGCTTGTTCCTGAAAATCTTTTGTCCAATAGACGCCGTAGAGAATTGAGAATTCTAATTTGTTTGAATCCTAAAAATACTATAAAGACAATAAATTGCAATGAGAATAAAATAAATACTGGCTGTCAAGTTGTGGCTAAAAATAAAGATCTTGATATAGAAACAAAAAAACTAATGAATTTAAAATTCTTTCTTTGGCCAAATTATAGATTAGAAGATTTAGCTTGTATAAATCGCTATTGGTTTGATACCCAAAATGGAAGCCGTTTCAGTATATTAAGGATACATATGTATCCGCGATTGAAAATTTGATTGATAATTTTCCTATTTATCTTCTATTTAGAATTAGAATAGAATAATTTCTTATCTTCACATATCTTATATGTGAAGATAAGATATATATTTATAAATGCGCACACGCATCATTGATACTAATTCAATGATTTTAGATAGAAAAATGAATCAAAAAAATCGTCTTCTTTTTTTTTTTTAAGTATACAATAGAATTTTTTATTTTGTGAATCCATAAATATAGTATAGTATTTCTATTTGTAATTAATTTTATTTTATTTGAAAAAAAAAAAGAAATTCATAATTTTTAAGTAAATTAAGATAATTTAATTAATAATAGAAAAAATTAAAAAAAAAAAATTAGTGTAATTACTATTACTGATCAATAAAAATATCTATCAAAAAAGGGGGGGGAGAGGAAAGCTTTCATTTTATTTTATGATAAAAAATTCAATTATACCTGTTATTTCAAACAAAAGAGAAGAAGAAAACCCTGGATCTGTTGAATTTCAAGTAATCAATTTCACTAATAAGATACGAAGACTTACTTCACATTTTGAATTACATCGAAAAGACTATTTATCTCAAAGAGGTTTACGTAAAATTCTGGGAAAACGACAACGACTACTGTCTTATTTGGCAAAGAAAAATCGAATACGTTATAAAAAATTAATAAATCAGTTGGGTATTAGGGAGTCACAAATTCGTTAATTTCAAGAGTCATTTTCAATTATTCGATTTTTTAGATCCTGAATTTAGATGAACTTTTTTTTTTACGATTCATGGAAGAATGAATCGAGGAAAAACCTATGAATGTCCCAGCTACAAGAAAAGACCTCATGATAGTCAATATGGGGCCTCAGCACCCATCAATGCATGGTGTTCTTCGACTTATTGTTACTCTGGATGGTGAAGATGTTATTGATTGTGAACCAATATTGGGTTATTTACACAGAGGAATGGAAAAAATTGCGGAAAATCGGACAATTATCCAATATCTGCCTTATGTAACACGTTGGGATTATTTAGCTACTATGTTCACAGAAGCAATAACCGTAAACGGACCGGAACAATTGGGAAATATTCAAGTACCTAAAAGAGCCAGCTATATCCGAGTAATTATGTTGGAGTTAAGTCGTATAGCTTCTCATCTACTATGGCTCGGACCTTTTATGGCAGATATTGGTGCACAAACCCCTTTTTTCTATATTTTTAGAGAAAGAGAATTAATATATGATCTATTTGAAGCTGCGACAGGTATGAGAATGATGCATAATTTTTTTCGTATCGGAGGCGTAGCGGCTGATCTACCTTATGGTTGGATAGATAAATGTTTTGATTTCTGCAATTATTTTTTAACAAGGGTTGTTGAATATCAAAACCTTATTACGCGAAATCCAATTTTTTTAGAACGGGTTGAGGGAGTAGGTGTTGTTGGTAGAGAGGAAGTAATAAATTGGGGTTTATCAGGACCGATGCTTCGGGCTTCCGGAATAGAATGGGATCTACGTAAAGTAGATAATTATGAATGTTACGAGGAATTTGATTGGGAAGTTCAATGGCAAAAAGAAGGAGATTCATTAGCTCGTTATTTAGTTCGAATTGGTGAAATGACGGAATCCATTAAAATTATTCAGCAGGCTTTGGAAGGAATTCCCGGCGGGCCATATGAAAATTTAGAAATCCGCTGTTTTGAGAGAGAAAAGGAGCAAAAATGGAATGATTTTGAATATCGATTCATTGGTAAAAAATCGTCTCCGACTTTTGAATTGCCGAAACAAGAACTTTATGTAAGAGTTGAGGCTCCCAAGGGAGAATTAGGAATTTTTCTAATAGGAGATCAGAATGGTTTTCCTTGGAGATGGAAAATTCGTCCACCAGGTTTTATCAATTTGCAAATTCTTCCTCAATTAGTTAAAAGAATGAAATTGGCTGATATTATGACAATACTAGGTAGCATAGATATCATTATGGGAGAAATTGATCGTTGAAATGATAATTGATACAACGGAAATCCAAGATATCCATTCTTTTTCCGGATTGGAATCTTTAAACGAAGTCTATGGAATTCTATGGGTACTTGTACCTATTTTGATTCTTATATTGGGAATCACAATTAGTGTACTAGCAATTGTATGGTTAGAAAGAGAAATATCTGCAGGGATACAACAGCGCATTGGACCCGAATACGCCGGTCCTTTTGGAGTTCTTCAAGCTCTAGCAGATGGAACAAAACTCCTTTTCAAAGAGAATCTTATTCCATCTAGGGGAGATATTCGTTTATTCAGTATTGGACCATCCATATCAGTTATATCAATTCTACTAAGCTATTCAGTAATTCCTTTTGGCTATAACTTTCTTTTATCTGATTTCAATATAGGTGTTTTTTTATGGATTGCGATTTCGAGTATTGCGCCCATTGGACTTCTTATGTCAGGATATGGGTCGAATAATAAATATTCCTTTTTGGGTGGTCTACGAGCTGCTGCTCAATCGATTAGTTATGAAATACCATTAACTCTATGTGTCTTATCAATATCTCTACGTGCGATTCGTTGAAACAGAAAGGGCTATTCGATGCTATTGCTATCCTCCTCTCTTTATACTTCTACTACTATATAGGAAAGGAGTCGAATAAATTAAATAGATACTTTCATTATCTTAATTTTATTTATTTTTCACAATTAGGATTGAAGAACTAAATCAGATAGTTATATGAGTGAAATAAAACAGCTTCTATTGAATAGAATTTCAGAATACGATATTACTTCGTTCGTATGATGATTTCAAATGGTAGTAAAAATATTGAGTCTCATTTTCTATGTATAAGAATGAAGTAAATTATAAACAGAAGAGGCCATTAAACCCAAGATTGGATAATTAGTCATCCTGTTTTGAAGCGGGCTCAAAAGACCAACCTTATTGAGTTTTAGTTACCATTTGTATGAATTATCATAGATGCATTAACATAAAAAAAAATAAGGGGGTTAATAAAAAAAGAGTGGATGGTTAGAAACACCAAGATACACAAAGGATTAGTAACGCAGATTTTGTAAATTATCCAAAAGAGAATTTACGCATAATAGAAAAAGAATACTAATTGGGGCTTTAAATTGGTAGAAAAAATCAAGCAGTACTCCCCACAATTCCGATCCAGAGTATGCTTCCATCCACTGATTAAATAAATTACTATCAGGAACGAAAAAATCCTTTGAAATTTTTTAAGTCCCTTTTTAATTTAATAGCAAAAA